CTCTATGAACCTGACTCCTATGATCTTAGAGCCTTCGCTTCCCCTCCCATCGCCCATGCAGAGACGAAAGGGAATCGGTCAGGCCTAGCGCTTAAGGCTTGACGCTCCTCTCCTGTTGATTTGTTTTGTCACCTCGCTTCGTTTGACTTTCAACTATGCAAATAAATAGGCGGGGCTTATCATTGCGTTAAACTTCCTTTCAAGGAAATAGGCTTCTTCGTACCGTACGCGACCTTTGGATCAATGTCCCATCCACCGCCCTTGTTCTCGATTGCTGCCCAGGAGGGCACTCTGGAGCAACGTTTGAACGCGCTCGGCCTTGTCCACCCTTTCCGCTAAGTATCCCGCTCTTCCCTTGAGTAGACAAGACAAACCAGGTAGCCATTCCCTCATGATGGAATGTCCCATACCATCCCAAGTCGTAAGCGACAACATGCCCAATCTGGCATAGCCAACTCGTTTGCTTCTACCAAGCCCACAAGCTTGAGTCTTCAACCAAGACTCGTTGTTCACTTGCCAATTGCATCACCAACTGGTCAAGTGCTCAGCCTGTCAAGGTCTCTACCAGAAGCGAAAGTTTCCACCGAAAATGGCTTATCAAACTCAGGCAACTTCAGCACCGGCTCAATCAGCATCGCCATCTTCAAACCGTCAAAAGCCTTTTGACAAGCTTCAGACTAGTTCTAACCCCGATCCTTCTTCAGCGGATCTGTCAAAGCCTTGCCTCTTTCCTCCTGCCGAATCATCAGAGACATGGAATCACATTACTGTAATGAATGAAAAGGTTGGGTTGTCGAGTGATAGGGGTGATGAGTGGAGCTCCCAGACAGCGAGAAAAGAGCAGAGCGACAATGCAAGGAGGTAGGTGCCTAAATGAAGCTTGTTCCTTTCTAAGGCTGTAAGTGAAGGAAGCAAGAGCTGCGGAAGAAGATCAGTGCGAGGTAGAGCGGAGGTAATGAAATGAAAAGCGCCAATCGTCGGATCCGAAACCACCTATTCTCATCTCCCATCCCAATGCCAAACAGGGATTGAAGGCACGATCGGGGGTGTGGAATGCCGGACCAATCATACGTGCCATGCCCAGCAGATGGAGTTCACGACTATCGCCGGTCCCGGTCTTTATCGAGCGAAGAGAGTACATCGGCTACAAGCCCCTCTAATGCATTTATGCGTGCCGGGCATATCGATGGGAATAAGAGCAGCCGGTATTCGACGAAGGGGAAGCAGCACCGACTCGGAGGAGAGAGCTGTAGATGAGCCGGACGTATCGGTGGATACCGCCCGTGATACCGGATATTAGTGCGGCGGGAAAGAAACTGTATGCATGAGAAGCCGTCCATTCCCTATAATCTATATGAACAGCCCAACCCATCCTGCTTTTCTAGCGCCATTGACAACACGACTTCGCTCTGCTCATCCTTATCCTTATGAATTAAAAGGGGCGGATTTCACTTTAGTAGAGACTTGGTTCGGTATCTTTAATGGAAGTGAACTCGAGGGAGAGTTAGACTCCGTTTCAAAAGAAAGGGGATTCTCACATAATGACGATCAAGTACCAGTTGAGGAATATAGAGAAGAATAAATTGGGCCAACCCGCGAGCAAGTTGGAGAAAGCGCGAACTTCTCTCTGTCTCTGTCTTCTATGGTAACCACTCAAAAAAGAAGGTTCACTATCCCTTCAAGGGTTAACCATCGCTTCATTGGATTCCGGGCCGTATGAATCCAGTGCATGATCCGTAGGGGGTCTTGATTATCAAGGTCTGCCAACTACTTCCTCTTCCTGCTGTCCCCGTGAGGCAGACGCCGGTCTTAGGGGCTGCGTTAACCGAAAGCTCCAATAGCTAAAGACTCTGGTTGTTGAAGAAGAGGCGCTGGGGGATTGTTATCTGGTTCAAGCTCTTCGCCCCGAGGTGTAAAGAAAAGAATCTTTAAAATGGTTTGCATGTCAGCAGCAGCAAGATCTGAATCACGAAGGCACTAAATAGCATTGAAGCGAATCGGCGGCAAAGAACAGGTGAGATATATCCGGCCCCCCTCTTGCTGGCTTTAGTGGTTTCCACCCTTTCCTTTCAACAGCATCATCAATCATTCTACCAAGCACTTCCATACAGAAAAAAAGAAAGAAATAAGTATGGCGAAAGCGGGTCGCCTTGTCGAAGACCCCTCGCAGGCTTGAAATATGTTGTTCGTTCCCCGTTCCAAAGCAAAGCAAGATCAGCTGAAGAAAGACACTACATTATATTAGAAAGGAAATCCATTTGGCTGGGAAGTGAAGCCCCTCAAGTACAGTCCTCAAGAAAGACCAGTCTATTCTGTCATACGCTTTAGCAAGGTCAATCTTAACTGCCATACCCCCTTTCTTTCCTTTCATTTTCCGCACCGTATGTAAGAGCTCCTGAGTGACTACAATATTGTCAGAAGTCTGCCTTCCCGGGATAAAACTAGATTGATTGGGGCTGACCATCTGATTCAACAAGGGCCGCAACCTACTCACAAGCACTTTTGAAATGATTCGCATGGAAACATTGCACAAGCCTTATCGGTCTAAAATGGGCTAGCACTTCGGGATGATCCTGCTTGGGAATTAACGTAATAAGAGTCTGATTTATACCTTCTGAGAGTATCCCCTCCTCGAGAGCCACCTGCACCATGTGGGTGATGGATTCCCCTACCGTATCCCATCCCATGGTAGAAAATTGGTTGAATTCCATCTGGCCCTGGGGCTTTAAACGCCCCCATTGAGGCTTTGTTGTACCCGTACATTGGATCCTCTTAGAATCCTTAGGGACAGCGGGAAGCAATTACTCAATGAGAGAAGAGAATTGCGGGCCGAAGCCTACCCCTTGATTAGGAGTGAGGTACCGGAAAGACAACTACTTGAAGAGTGAAATTCCGGCAAGCAGACACTCCTTAAGAAAGACTAAAAGCAAAGAACTACTATGGAAATCAAGAAAAAGGCCCGATTTCACGCAACCAAGGCCACTTGGGACCTACAAAAGGTCCTAACTTCGATAGTAAGGAGCAGCCCAATGGATTCGGTATTGGTTGAGTTCCGGTTCTATCTTTATAAGGAGGAGGACTGTCAAGTCCGATGTTATATGCTTAAGACATCACATTTCCGTTGTTGAGTCGGACTTTCTTGGAGGAATCTAACTATTTGAATACGTTACCACCAGTTGCCACATTTACTGATTCAACAGCGGCTTTCAAAGAGGCTTTCGTACCTTTCCCCTTTGGCCCTTGGTAATTCCGCATCTGAGATGAGTTAGGTCAGGAAAGGTGGCAAGAGCCTATTCTATTATACGATACCGCCAGAATTCCTCCTTGCAGTTGATTAACTATAATTGGACATGGTAAGGAAAGCAGGAATGTCATCAGGCTCAGACCTATTCTTGCAAGAGGCGATTCGTGCACAAGCCCTTCTTCTTCGGCCTTTTGACTCTTTCTTGTTCTTTAGGGAATTTCGGAGTGAATGAGTTCAACAAAACAAGGAAAGAAGGCTATAAGCTGCCTACATGGAATCATGCACACCTCCCAGAAAGAGTATATGGCGATAATAGGATGCTAAATCTCCCTAGCTTCCTTCCTCCAACTGCTCTTAGTCCGCCTACTACTATTATCCCTTCTCTTCGACGAGTAACTCCCTGCTCCTCGGGCATTAAGGCCAGGAAAGGAATCAGTCCCAAGAGCGGCTACGACTACGAGAGCAGTTACCCTTCTAACTTTAACACCGGTTACGTCCTTCTTGTCTTTTGCAGCGGTTAGGAATTCAATAGCAGTTAATTCAATTGCTAGTCTGACAACGGCTTATTCTTGAACAACAACCATGGCATTCTCTGCCTACTCTTTCACTATGTCATTTGCTTTCCTTAGTAAGCCTTCTGCTCTTCGAATACCTAAGGGATTAAGTCAGTTCAGTTACTTCCCTGCCTTCCCCAATCAGTACCTTGCTTCTAGACCTCAAAAGAGCTTATTCGATCACAGTTGATTCCGTGCCTGAATGTGCAGTCTGTCCCTCAATCCGATTAGGGGCATGCCCTTTCTTTTCTCCTAGTGCCTTACTGACTTTTTAAAGCAGACATCTGTCCATTCAATCGGAATTGATATTTCGAGAGGTATACTCAATTTAGCGATATCCCACTTCTCTTCCTGAAAGTGCCACACCGGATACGCATTCAGTTACCTTTCTAAGAGCTACTTGAATTTCTCTTCTTTGCTCTGATTCAATTCCAAAAAACCTTCTTGCAAACAAGCCATTCGCTTCCGGCCAGGGGATTTGCCCACTGCTCCTCCTAAGACCGGTAATCCCGCATCTATTGATTCAATTGGGATCGGTAATTCCATCAAAGCACCTTCGACCTTCCCTAGTTTCGAATCTAGTCTCGGCATCAATCCTCTTCGGGGATATCTTTCATATCAAGTGGATAGCTTTTGAATCAATGGCATTTTGATTCTTTGTGCACAATCTCTTCCCGCTATGCACCCTCTTTCGTAGGAATCCATGTGGTGTGGGCTTTATGCTTTGGATGATTCCTGCTTCATTCTAATAGGATAGAATCCTCCTCGTACATTAACTATGCCAGTTGCTTGCCTTCTCCTTCAAAGCATCTTCTCGAAAGAAAGGCATTCGTATTCGTCGAAGCCTATTGGTCCTAATTGCGCATTCCCTTCCTTGCAGCCTATGCATCAATCCCATTCGTGGCTATCTGAACTATTGCTATTGATCCAACCTCTATCAATTCCTTTTTCAAAAGGGGCCTAGCGCTTGAAAGCATCAATTCCATAAGCCTTAGGGTTAGAAGTTCCTTGCTTTCCTTAGGTCAATCAATCAGGTTAATCCTTCCCAACTTGCATTCTCTTCCTAGTGCTTTTGGTTTTGAATCCCTTATGCCAGCTTAGAAGTTAAGTTCTTCCTTTCCTTGGCTTACTGTCTTTCCTGATGGTGAATAGCCGCTCTTTGATTTGATAGAGGAAGTGACATCTAAGGGGAAATAAGAGATGGCATCGAAAAGGAGAAGGCAAAGGGACTAAGAAAGAGTGTCTTGAGAAGGGGCTTTGAGGGAGTCTTCGACTGATTGACCATACTTTCCTTCGACGCAGGAAGCATCGAATTGCATTAGTGGGATAGCTTACTTCAAGACTCCCCAAGCCAGGAAAGCTAGTGCTCGTGAATGCGCTCCTTACATGCATATTCTAGTACCACCGAGAAAAGAGTCCTTAGGCCCCATCTGAGAAGGAAAGCCTTAACGCCCTTGCTTTCGTAACCCGTGCTTGATGCAATAACCGCAACGAGAGTAACCGGTTCAAGAGTAAGCGCTGTTGGATAGAAGACTGGTATAGAATCAGCTGTGGGAAGAGAAGACCACGTAGCCTTGCTATGCTAAAGGAATGGATTTCACTCTTTAGGGAGTGACCCGAGGGTGATATCATAAGCTGTTGTCGGAATAACTGGTAATATCATCGGTAAGAATTAAGCCAATTTCTCCTCTTTCTTTTCTGGGCTTGTTGGAATAAGAGCTTTTGTCGCCTTTCCTTCTTGCTCTTGCTTTCCTGTCCCCGATTCACTCCTCCCTCGAACTGTCTTATCACTTTCCTGGTTCACAACTCGCTCTATTTTCTCTTTCTCTTTTGGCTTTCAACACTCGAACAGTTCCTTCAAAGGAAAGAAGGAATTAACCGGCACAGGCGCACAGAACAAACAAAGACAATAGGACTGGCCCCGTTCAAGCAGAACCTTGCTCTTGCATGTGTTAAGCATATCGGGAACCGCATCCGGACTAGCAACAGAAATAGGACTTCAAAAGGCCTTTGCGGTAGACTGAACACCAAAAAAATCTGAATCTCGATCAGTGACGGGATCCGCGTTGGAGCTACGTCGACACCGCCACCTCGAAACTTCTATGTTATTAGGGGGCTCCTATTGACTCAATTTCCCCCTTCTACCGCCCCTTTCTATTATACATTCGTCCTACTGGACTTAGTTGGAAAAAGTAGGAATAGCGGCCTTAGAGCTTCTACTACTATCTAATCCGGGTCTTACCCCTGCTGCTACAAGGATGCACAGAACTCACCTAAAAACCCAAACCTGCGTGCAGTCAAACTGCTTTATTCAACTTGGCAAAGACAAAGCATGACCTCTGGAACCAAATCGTTCTTGTCTCTGGATTGCCTCAACTCGAAGCATGAGACCTGTAACCCAGCTTAACCAACTCGGCTGGCACTGGAACTGTGCTGTCGACTCTACAAGGGCACTGCTCCTACCGCACTTCTCGAGCACATCGATGCGAAACCTACGCCTCCTTTTTGTTGATATCCACTAGTTCCATTCTCAACTGTGCCCGCCTAACTCAACTCTCTGATGCGAAGAGAAGACCTCTTGTCTTTTTCCCTTCCTTTTTGGAAATAGATCCGAAAAATCCGGAATCAGCACATTCGATTCCTTTTTTTCTTGTACAACTTTTTCTTGGAATATTCTTTTCTCGTTTGGGCCCGCTCTCGGGTACATATGTGTAAGAAAGCAACCTTTCGGATTCATCCTCATTGTCTCTTCGAACAAACAAAGGATCAGAACTTCCCTCCAAGCAAACGAACTGGCTCAGTCGTAGCGACAGCGTCAGCGGCAGCAGCAAAGGCGCTTCGGGCAGGCTAAAGATGGATTCCACTTTTCTCAACTAGGCCGGGAATAGGTGGGTCATCAATACGAAATTCACTCTGTACCTTACCAAGCGGACGTGTACTTTATTGGATGTCCCTGCGAAACCTTCTTGAGTCAAAAGGAACTCAGAATTGGCTAGTATTGGCCTTTCTTCCTCGCCTAAAAACCCAAACTCGTAACCCAGCTTGACGAGCGAATCGTTATCCTTCATCGGAGAATGCGAGATGAGCGCTCCCACTGATTGGAGTCTTCCCGCCAAGACTAATAGACAAGTAGGTCAAGAACACGAAGTCAGAACTTTCAGAACTTGCAGGCCTTTTATTGTATACATCTATAGGCAAACTCGCCAAACAGATCAATGACTCCAGCTCCAAGCCGAAGGGACTTGTGAAGCTGCTACACTCATCAAAGATTTAGAAACTCGCCTCAAAACCTGTGTGGTAGCATTACCGGTGCAAGGCCTTTTCTCCTCTTTGGTTCGGAGAGGCTCACGGGGCTAGAACCATCACAGACCACAAAGAAAAGCCTTGACTAAGAAAGAAGTGGACTCAGAAAAGCTTGTCAAATTGAACCCCGAAGAGCTAACCCAAGCAAGGGCATTTCGGCAGTTGGTCGGTCAAGACCAGTTGGGCACTTTCCCAAAACTCCTTTCAACCTCAGCTACGAAAGACAAAGACCAATACAAAGAAGGAAGGGGACAGAGGACAGAGGCGGAGTAGGGGCAGTTCTGGTCTCACCCCCTGGTGCTCACATCCCCATTGCAGTGAAGCTGAAGTTCGACTGTTCGAATAACGTTGCAGAATACGAGCCATGTGTTACCGGACTTCAAGCGGCAGTTGACATGG